CAAGCATGAGTTCTATTACAAGGTATCGAGCCTATGAATCTATTCCCTGTTTTTTATTTGTGATTCAGTGGGTAGTCCTTGAATATAGAAAGAATACAGAAATAGAATAAGAGTCCACTTTGAATTCGAATGAAGAAATAGTAAAAATTTTTGTTTCCAGATATCTCAATTGGTCAAATTCGAAGCAATTGCCTCCTTTCGATGAATGCCCGAAAGAGCCATTTCAAGTAATGAATATTAAATATTATTCGTATTCCGAGACGAAAGAACTCCCTTTCTATTAAAAAATATTTCGAAAAAATTTTGCTGGCTACCCATAATCCCGGAATAATTGAGATAAATTTATGAAGAATATTGTGATGATCAAAAATGAGTGGCAAAACAAGACAGAAATTGGATAGTTATTGTTATAAGAGATACAATCATTTGGGCATTAAGGAGCCCAAAAGAAAGGATAAACGTCAATTGACAAAAGAAAAGAGAGATAATTTACAAGATATGATCTATCTGTATCTAATGTATCAATTCAAAATATTGGACCTAAAATAAAAAGATAAATTCTTTTTCTTTATTCCGAAATGTTTTGATATATGAGATGAATCTATTATTTCGATTTTTTACTTGTTTTGTTACTGAATTGAGTTGAGTGGATTTCCATAATACGCATAAAAGACCATTTTTGCGGACAAAAACAGTTTTGTTTTATGGCTGTTCCATATACGTCTACTTTGGCTCGAATGAGCGTTCTGAAGAAACTTCAGTTAAGTTATGCTATAGAAAAAGAGGATTTTCCCTCCTGATGAGAAAACATTTATTCTTCAATTCATTTCAAAATACTTCAATTGGTACGCGCAAGAAATAGGCCAATTCAGCAGCTTTTTGTTCAATTTCTCGTGGAGTCAAATTCTCATCAGTACGAGTCAAGGGAATGGCCCCCTGGCCTCTAATTTCCATATAAAGAACACGACGGGCAGAAATACCCTCTTTAACTTCTATTCTGATGGACTGAATATCTTTCATAAGGAATCGAAGGAAGATGCGACGATTTTTTCCCGGAAATCCCCAACGAAAAATACACAATATTCCTTCTTTTCTATCGAATCGATCATAACCACTACCTACATTCCACGAAATTGTGCACCACAAATAAGAGCTAATAAAGAGACCTGCGATCCCATAGAAAGACATCACGATCCCTTGTGGAAAAAAAATTATTTGCTGAGACGGAAATAAAGATATCAAATTCCTACCAAGATAACTGGAAGTTCCAACCAATAAGAATCCTAATGAACCTAAAAAAAGGATAAAGGCCCAGCAGAAATTACTTGTTTTTCGAGACCCCGCTATAAGTTCTATCCATATATGTTCTGATCGCCAACTCATACTAGATTCAGTTGCATTTTATTGGAATTGAGAGAATAACCCAAATGAATTTGACTTTACTCTTTGTGTTTCCGAAGTAACTCTCATCAACTAGCACTATTTTGATGTTAACCTTTAGGAGTAATTCATCGAATTGGTTAGATCTAAAATAATAACATCCCCTTCATATGATCCCCTATAGATATCTACACACGGATAGATACATTGACTTTCCATTTCAGACATCTGCCGATCTTGAGCTATTTGAAAATAGCTATAATTAATTTACCCATATATCATGTTTCCGCATGCATAAGAGCTCTTTCATTTATGTTCGGAGGAAGCCACATCTTATACCATATTCCACTAAATAGATATCTGTGTTATGATCCAAGTCTAAGTCTTGAAAAAAAAATGGATGAAATTTGATCCCATCGGATCTAAAAAATCTTATTTTTTTGAATAGGAAAAGATAAAGAAGCCATTGCTATTGCCGGAACTACTAGGCCCACTAAAGGCACCAAAACAGAAGGTAAGTCGAGATTTATCATAAAATGGGTACCTCGATTTAATATTTGTACCTGTTATTCTTATATTGTTATAAAGATATCTTATAATATAATTTAATATAATTAGTATATAATTAATTATTAATTAGAATTCGTATATAATTATACTATAAGTGAGTATATATAATACTTGAGTATATAATAAGTGCAAGGAATGTAGAACTAAATAAATGGACTTATTCATTTCATCTTTCTACATGAAATATATGTATGATAATGATAATCAATTTATTATTCTTGTTCTTGTCTTATAATTTAAAAAAATTTTAAAAAGAAAGAGTTTCTTACAAATTTCCGAAAGATTCGTTAGAATCCGATCCAACAGGGATTATTAGTAAAAATGGGGATTCTCGGGAGATATAGAAAGATGCAAGACTCTATATCTATATTTGAATTATATTATATATACATACGTAAGAAGGGAATATGAAATTCGTTTTATTTGCATTTCGCGAAAGGAAGAATTCGCTCTTTTATCTTGTTGATAGAGGCTTTCTGATTACTAATCAGGAATATGGGTAAAAAAGAAAGATCTCTAGAAAACAAAAAAAAAAAAGAATTTTCCGCAA